GGTCGACTTACTAACAGGATGTCCTAATGCGTTACAAAATTTCATTTTAGCCAATGATCCAATCATTGGGCTAATTGGAACTAATGTATCAAGCTTCTTTATAGCATTATCCATTATAAATGAATTTTCTAGCATTTGACTCCGTACCACTGAAAGATTTAGTCGCACACTTAAAAGATAGCCTAAAAAGCCGAAAGAATGGTTGGCTAATTGGTTTATATAGATCCTTCCTGGTTGAGCCCACACATAAAAACGACATTGCCATAAAAGGAAAAGAAAATATTTCCATTTATTCATTAGAAGAGGCGTATCTTTTGAAACCAAAATAGATTTTCCTTGATATCTAACATAATGCATGAAAGGCTCCGTGAAGAACCATAAGACCGCCGGAAAATCATTAGAAAAGACTTCTTGTACAGGATGTTTTATTTTTCCATAGAAAAAAATTCGCTCAAAAAATACCCCAGAAGATGTTAATCGTAAATGAGAAGATCGGTTACGGAGAAAAAGTAAGATGGATTCGTATTCATAAACATGAGAATTATATAGGAACAAGAAAAATCTTGAATTACTTTTCAAAAAAAAAGAAATAGATTTTTTTGGAGTAATAAAACTATTCCAATTATAATACTCGTGAAGAAAAAGCCGTAATAAATGCAAAGAAGGGGCATCTTTCACCCAATAGCGAAGGTTTTGAATCAAGATTTCCAGATGAATGGGGTAGGGTATTCGTACATCTGATACATAATTTAAATGTGGGAATTTGTCCTCTAAAAATGGAAATATTGAATGAATTGATCGTAAATTAGAATATTTTATGATTTCTGGCCTCGAAGATACTAATCGTAGGAATCGTAAGGAAAATGGAATTTCCACAATGACTGCAAATCCCTCTGATATCATTTGAGAATACAAATTCTTGTTGTACCCAAAACATTTATTTTGGTCAGAATCATTAGCGGAAATAATCAAATGATTCTGGTGATACATTCGAGTAATTAAACGTTTTACAATTAGTAAACTAGATTTATTGTCATAACCTACATTTTCCACCAAACTCGATCCATTTAAACCATGATCATGAGCAAATGCATAAATATACTCCCGAAAGATAAGTGGGTATAGGAGATCGTGTTGCTGAGATCTATCTAGTTCGAAATATCCTTGAAATTCTTCCATTTGAAATTCGATTTGAACCGGAGATAAGGGGTTTATTGGGTTATCAAATGATACATAGTACGATACAGTCAAAACAAGGTATTATAGTACGAAAAAAATAGATACCTCGGAAAAAGGTAAGACCATCGGCAGACTCTCTATCCTCTCTTTTTTCATCTAAGTGGTTTATGTTCAGTCTAAGATAACAAGATGGTTAGAAATCCTTTATTTTTGCAACCCAATCGCTCTTTTGATTTTGAAAAAAAAAAAAACTCTTTATCAATATACTGCCTTCTTCTACACATTTATCTCCACCTCATAATGGAGAATACCGAATAGGTAGGACTCATAAAAAATGGATAATCCCTCATGGAAAAGCCTTTCCCGCGTCAAGCACTAATCTATTTTTAACGTCTAATTAGTTCGGGTAATCATTCGGATAATCATTCAAAAATGAAGACCAAAAGCTCGTTACTCTTTGTTTCCCTATAATTGGGGCCACAGTTGGGCTCTGTCCATTTATTCACTCGACCCGACTTGAAATTGATTTTCCAATTTCTTTTTTTCCGCCACACCAAGAATTCAAACAATTTAAACAAGGTTTTGGACATATCCAGAAAGAATGAAATATTCTCAGAATTCTCCATTGATACGACATGCTACTTTTTCCATTCATTCCTTTCAGGATCAGTCGCGGTCTTACAAACTCTACCGATGTTATGGACGAATCCGTTGCTTCATACAAATGTGTAAAAGATGCTAGCCGCACTTAAAAGCCGAGTACTCTACCGTTGAGTTAGCAACCCGAATAAAAGAATTAGAATGTGTAGATACAATCAGAATCCCAATAAAATAAATAAAGAGGTTGAATTGCACGGCGTAATCAAAACATTGAATTTTAAATGGCAAAACAAATTGTATCATACAAAAAAAACTTCTTGTATTACAGAAAATCCAATGAACCCATTCCTTGAATGAAATCAAATCTATGGCACGGAGAAAAATAGATCCATTTATCCACGATCGAATTATATTTATTCGATACACTGTTGTCAATATGAGTATTTGAGAAAAGAATACAATAGAGAACTAGAAAAGAATAAAATATTGTAAATTTAAATAAAAAAAAAAAAAGGACTTGTGTTGGATTGGCACTACATAGCTAATCAACATATAGACAAATAAGGGATGTAGACGTAAGAAAAAAGGAATAAAGAAAAAAAAAAAAAAGAAGAAGTAGAAAAAAGCTCGAATTTAGTCAATCAATCAATATAAGTAAAAGAAAACAGCTTAATCCCCTTTTTATTTGTTCATAGAATTCCAACTAACCCCCATTACCATTAATGGTAATACCCAAAATCGAAAGTAGAAATAACAAATTAAAAGAGAATAGCAGAGAAAAGGCTATACAAAGCTCTCTACAAGTGATCTCCACCTTCTTTATTTATATATTTCATTTTGATATATTTCATTAATTGAATGTCGTTTGGTGATTAAGGGTAAGTTCCGTAAAAAACCCCGCTTTCTTTGAAATATCATGAACAGTTCCTGTAGGCTGAGCGCCTTTTTCAAGGAAATATAGAATAGCAGGAACATTTAAATAGGTTTGATTCTTTATCGGGTCATAAAAACCCACTTTCCGAAGATCTCTTCCTTCTCTTCGGGATCGAACATCAATTGCAACGATTCGATAAATGGCTCATTGGGATAGATGAACAATACCCCCCCCTAGAAACGTATAAGAAGTTTTCTCCTCGTACGGCTCAAGAAAATTGGAAATTATATCTATGTATAGAATGATAAGGTCAAATATATCCATAAAATCATCAAATCAACTAGACTATGATTTAAGTACTTATTCTTTCCCCCACCAAAAAAATTATTCGTATTTACAATTTGCACCCTCATAACTCAAGTTGGATAACTCTCAAATAACTCAAGGAAACCTTTTAAGCATTTCATTTATTGAGTGGTCTCTAACCCCCCTTTTGTCTGTCTCTTTTAGAATCTCTTTTGATTCTGCACTCTGATCTAGTTGTTGAGACAATCGAAAACGGTATTTCCTTGTTCCAGGATCCTTTATCTTTGCCTTGAATCATTGGGTTTAGACATTACTTCGGTGATTTTGAATCGTTGCAAAATGGCAGCAACATACCCTTTTTTTATTTTTATGATTTATGATTTCTTTCTATCAAAGAATCATACGACTGAGTGATTCTTGTGTAATACACTTTTGATTTGATCGAAAAAGTTTTACCAATTCCAAAAAATGTGACTTTTGAATTTGAAACTTGCTTGAATTGGATCCTTTCGATTTATATATGGAAAATAGATTTACAAATATATTTACGAAGTTGTCTCAATTTATTGATTAATACTAACCCTAGATTCTTGCCTCCGAGAAATGAATCAATACTTTTTACTCGAGCTCCATCATGTACGATTTACATCACCCCCCCCCAAAAAAATGAGAGTTCTAGTGAAACAGAAGAAACGATGTCGAGTCAAGAGCACTTTCATTCCTCTATAATTCCTGTATAATAAAAAATGGCGGATGTAAGAATCCACAACGGATCGTGTCCTTCAAGTCGCACGTTGCTTTCTACCACATCGTTTTAAACGAAGTTTTACCATAACATTCCTTTAGTTTAGAACCAGTATGTAATTGATTCAATTATGGAATCATGAATAGTCATTGGTTCAGTCGGTACATAGTAATCTATACCTTTTCTTTCTATATGAAATATGAATGGCTAGGTTCTGACGAAGTCTCAGAACGAATTCAATTTAATCCCCAACACCCAATACATATATTTATTTTAACATATATTTTATTTTTTGTTTATTTAATATAATAAAATATAATATAAATACCACAAATAAAATAAAAAATTTCTTTTTGAATCTGCACCTTCAAGTAACTTGATAGTGATAGGATAAATTTACCAATTTCACACTTCTTCGAGTACTACGAACTCATAAGAAATCATCAAAAAGATTTAAGTGATTGAAAAATTTCCGGACTCGAGATCATTATTTGAATAACATTTTAAAGTAAGGACCCCCTTTTAGCATCCTAAGATAAATCCATATTTGTATTAAACCATCAATGATTAAAAAACTAGATAGCTAAAAAATCCAATTTCTTTTTTTAGTGAACTAGTGGATAAAGACTGGTGTAAGGTAAGGTTGTTGTTTTTTCATACTGATTTCTAAAATTGGAATCGAAATAACAATAATATGGGACCCCTATACAGATAGACTAAAAAAGTGTTACTGAAAGGAATTATAGATATTTTATGTTAAATATTTAACATTTAGGGATCACAAATGGATCCAATTATATCTGCGTGTTATTTGAACACGATTCAATTTGTGAAAAAGATATGATTCAGAGAAGAATTATTAAGAATACTAATAAAATTTTTCTAATCCAATATTATACTCTTATTATTATACTCTTAAACAGAAAGGTGTTTTATTTTAAAAGGCAATCTTTTTTCTGATATATAGCATTATATATATTATAATGCTATAATGGGTTGGGTATGCTCTGGGACGGAAGGATTCGAACCTCCGAATAGCGGGACCAAAACCCGTTGCCTTACCACTTGGCCACGCCCCATTTCTATTCGACCTTAATAAACACTAATATTGGTATTGGTTGTTCGTCAACTCCAGTATAAATATCTATAAAATAAATAGATTGTTGCTAGAATTTTAATATGGGTCGATATAGAATTAAATTGAATTTATTGATCATTACATAAAATTCAATTAAGATATTGTATGAAAGTATGATTTATTCTATTCTCTTTTGATTTGAGAATTGAAGGATTTTT